ATCCCAATACACCCAATGCCAGATAGCTGCCAAAAAGCACAACCCAGAAAACACAATATGCGCTCCAGCCACACCTTCATAACTCCAAATACCCGGATTCGTTATAGTCCCCCCCGTGATACTCCAACCGCCCCATGAATTGGTTATTCCTAAACGAGTCATGAAGGGTATAACGAACATACCCTGTCTCCACATTGGATCAAGAACAGGGTCAGAAGGATCAAAAACTGCTAATTCATACAGGGCCATCGAACCGGCCCAACCAGCAACCAAAGCTGTATGCATTATATGAACAGAAAGCAACCGTCCGGGATCATTCAATACAACGGTATGAACACGATACCAAGGCAAACCCATAGAAATACCCCTTTATGAAAGAAAAAAGACACTACGTAACTTTATTGCATTGTAAAAGACTATGACTATGTTATGTACCCCCTATTTAGTGGATTATTTCAACGTAAGGGTTCATATTTGTTCTATTCTGTTGGTAATAATGGAACAATTTTGTTCGTAGGAACAAAGAGAAGCAGATTTATTCTATACTCGATAAGTACCAATACGCAATGGGAGGGTTAATGCCATTTTATATGAGCGAATGTGCCCATACTTGTTTATCATTAGAGGACACTATTTGTCATATTTTTACCGTATTTTTTTCTGACTTTCTCTATTTCTCTTATTTATGAATAAAATAAAATATGATTTAGGATAAAGTACAATATTATATTATAATTATAAAGATAATAAAATAATAAAGATAAAGATAATAATAGTAGATAAAAATAATAATAAAGGCTTTGTTACGTTTCCACATCAAAGTAAAATATAGTACTTAGTTCTTTTTTCTTTCATTTAATGCCTATTGGTGTTCCAAAAGTACCTTTTCGAAGTCCTGGAGAGGAAGATGCAACTTGGGTTGACATATAGTGCGACTTGTCAGATATATTGGGCCATATGGGATTTTCCCGTTTTCTCCCCACTCGAGATATCCCCTGTTTCGCCCACGAAAGATTAATGGAATCATCAAAAATTTGGAGCGTGAAGTGCAATTAGATCCACTTTTTGGGGGGGATTCGAATTACTATTATCAATTAGAAGATTTTATGGTTGGCTTAGTTGGACTACTACATTGAAGTATCCAGGCTCCGTTTAAAAAAACCAAGTGGTATCTATTTTATATCATAAAGGATTCCTTTTTTAAAAGAAATCTCTTTTTTGTAAGTAGAAGTTATTTCAAACTCTTCTGTTAATCAATCAATTGAGTAATATGCATGAAGCCTTCAACTATTTTACGGAATGCGTGAATTGAAAAAAAAAAGAAGGGATAACTAAAAGAAGTGGTAATGGGAGCTTTTGTACTATATGTGCAAATAAAAAAAGGGCGGATCTTTACCCGGAGTAGAGCATAAACCTAAAAAGATTAAAGGGGCCCATTTAAGAACAAGAAAATGACATCGTGATTTGGATTGAATCTCGATGAAAGAATCCATCAATGAAAAGTTAGTTGGATAAGTTTAATGAATTCTTTTTATATTCTAGTTAATAGTTAAGTTATAAGGAAAGGAAGACAAACTCGTGTTTAGTGAAAAATCAAGGAAATCATTATAAGTTAGAAGGAACTTGCTATGAAAAAATAAAAAGTATAGGAATCTACACATTGATTCTTTTGTTTTTTTTTTGAACCGTATGCGTCAAAAGGCGCCTGTACGGTTCCGGGGGGATACAATTTGACCCTAATCAACCGACTTTATCGAGAAAGATTACTTTTTTTAGGTCAAGAGGTTGATAGCGAGATCTCAAATCAACTTATTGGTCTTATGATATATCTCAGTATGGAGAATGATACCCAAGATCTGTATTTGTTTATAAACTCTCCTGGCGGATGGGTAATACCGGGGGTGGCTCTTTATGATACTATGCAATTTGTACAACCAGATGTACAGACAATATGCATGGGATCAGCCGCTTCAATGGGATCTTTTATCCTGGTCGGAGGAGAAATTACCAAACGTCTAGCATTCCCTCACGCTTGGCGCCAATGAGGCTTTTATTTGAGAGAAAAAAGAAGACTATGCCTTCGCCATATGAAATATGAATATTTAAGTAATAATAGCATGGCACTTTGAATTCGATATAAGAAATTTTGTTTTCAAAACATTAGATTATGTATCGAGAGAGTAATATGAGAAAAAGGTATTTCCTATTTTATTATCGGAAGTCCAGTTCAGCGTCACAAACTTTTTTCACACCAGAGGTCTCTTAACAATATTTATAGTATAGAGCGAAAAAAAAAAAAAAGATTCTTTTTTCCTTAGTTTATTTGATCAAACAAAAAAGCAACCTTGGGATTGCTGAATGACAGACAAATCACAGACAAACAAAAAAATATAATAAATATAGAAAGCAACGGAGCCATCATAGTATTTTTGAATTCCTCCGAAAAGAAGGGTGGTAAGTTGATCATTTACCGATCGGGGTCTGATCGATCCTATTTTTTTGAAGGTAAGGGTCAATTTTATTGTAGAGCCGTATGCAATGCATAATGCCCGTACGGTTGTTCGATTCTATCTTTTTTCTTGTTATTCTTTTATCTTTCTTTTATCTTCCCCTCATCATGCGAAATAGAGAAACCTTTTTTATCTTATATCACCAGGGTAATGATCCATCAACCCGCTGGTTCTTTTTCTGAAGTAGCAACGGGAGAATTCATCCTGGAAGTGGGAGAACTGCTGAAACTACGTGAAACCCTGACAAGGGTTTATGTACAAAGAACGGGGAAACCCTTCTGGGTTGTATCCGAAGACATGGAAAGAGATATTTTTATGTCAGCAACAGAGGCCCAAGCTTATGGAATTGTTGATCTTGTAGCGGTTGAATGACAATAAATAGCCTGAATTTCGCGTCAATTCGTGATTTAAAATGAACCCTGCCGCGTTTAATATTCTATGACTTTTATTTATTTACTATCTATTGATTAATGATTCTATTGATCTATCGATTCTATTCTATTGAATAAAAGTCATTCATAATCATACGGTTAGGATCGATCTAAACCAGCCCATTATGTATATGATTCAACATGCCAACGATTAAACAACTTATTAGAAATACAAGACAGCCAATCAGAAATGTCACAAAATCCCCCGCGCTTCGGGGATGCCCTCAGCGTCGAGGAACATGTACTAGGGTGTATGTGCGACTCGTTCAGATCATAAACTAGAACAAAGGAAAGAGAACAATGTTCGAATATCAATGATCAAATAGGATAGAACGGAAAAACAAACTACATTTACTATCTAAAAATAAGAAAATGGGGTCATATCCCTTTTATTGTGTATGAAATTTATGGTTTCTATTGGTGTAAAACCACTCACCTCAATTCAAGATGAGAAGTAATTCTCCATTGGTAGCAAATGGTTATCCATTAAGCGGAGGAAATCTTAGTAACATAGACCCCTCTTGCAAGAACGGACTAACAGGGTCAGCTACCCAGCCAACTTTCATAATTAAATACCGTTACTGTATAGGTAGAGCTCGTTGTGAAAGACCTATTACTGGATAATTCATGGGTAGAGCCGAAGAATGTGAACTATACAAGTTAGCAATAACATTGATTAAATGAAGTAAGGGCTCCGGTGTATAGAGAAGACCTCACCGTTTAAGAAGTAACCATAGAAACGATGGAATCCACTATTTAGTTATCATTGCTATTTTTTTTAACCTAGTATAGTACAATTTCGTATTTCGAGGTGAAATGCCTATAAAAAAATAAAAAATCGTGGTTGGGAAGGTTATAGTAGCGAAAGCCATTGGAATTTTTAGTTTATACATTGGAAAAATCCGTTTTGTTATTAATATACTAGGAAAGGGGCAAAAGAATAACTGAAAGAAAGGAAATCTATTAGTTATTCGTTAAAGTTTCATTTATTCAATGACCAGAATTAGACGGGGATATATCGCTCGGAGACGTAGAACAAAAATTCGTTTATTTGCATCAAGCTTTCGGGGGGCTCATTCAAGACTTACTCGAACTATTACTCAACAAAAAATAAGAGCTTTGGTTTCGGCTCATCGGGATAGGGATAGGCAAAAAATAAACTTTCGTCGTTTGTGGATCACTCGAATAAATGCAGCAATTCGTGAAAGGGGGGTATGCTATAGTTATAGTAGATTAATAAATGATCTGTACAAGAGACAGTTGCTTCTTAATCGTAAAATACTTGCACAAATAGCTATATCAAATAGGAATTGTCTTTATATGATTTCCAATGAGATCATAAAAGAAGTAGGTTGGAAAGAATCCACCGGTTAAACGGAGTTGCCCGGAGAATGAACTCCGGGAAGATCGAATAAAAATGAATAGAATTAGAATATGATAAAATATCAGAAAGTAGTCAAAATAAATATGAATCAACACGTTCAATAAAAAATTTTATTCTTCCCAGATTATTCTTTTTTTTCTTACGACACGAGACTTCAATCCGGATTCTTGGATTTTTCCAACAAAAAAGAAATCCGCGTTTGAGTTCGGATGGGCATTTGAATTCAAGTGAAGAAAGAGTAAACCTATCTTTTTCTGGCTCTAAGACTGGGAGTTCTGGTGGTCGACTCGGTTCTTTCAAATTGTTTCTCATTATTAAGAAAAGGTAACAAAGATAAAATACGAGCTTGTTTTATAGCAATAGTAATTAATCGTTGTTGTTTCAAGGTCAATCTATTCACTCGTCTAGATAATATTTTTCCCTGTTCACTAATAAATCGACTAATTAAACTCATGTTTTTATAATCAATTCGATCCCCCGATTGGATCGGGGGCAAACGCCTACGAAAAGATCGCTTGGATTTAAGAAAAGTTCGCTTAGATTTTTCCATGGTTTGGTTAGTTTATTTCTTATCCCTAAAATCCTATTTCAGCCGTATCTTTTATTAGAATAAATAAATAGGATTTGGTTTGTTTATAATTATCTTTAACTATGTTAAATATGTTATATATATAATGTCATTTTTGCCCTTTCCTTGTAAGAAAGATAAGGGCGCCGGTGCTCGGTTCGTTCGATCTATTTCTTTATCTCCCCATGAATCGTATGTTTGTTACAATATGGACAGAATTTTAGCAACTCCAATCGATTAGGCGTATTGTGCCGGTTCTTTTGAGTAATATATCTGGAAATCCCCGTTGATTCCTTATTAACACCGTTTCGAACACAAGCGGTACATTCCAAAAGAACCGGTATTCGCACATCTTTACCCTTAGCCATGAACCTCCTTTGGATTTTTCATTTACTCAACTCTTCCTTTTTCAATTCGAAACGAAAAAGAAGAAAGGAAGGAAAAAATTTGTAACTAGCTATCCTCTTATGCAAGATTTCATTACAATCAATATAGGAAATACGATAGAAAGATTTCTAAACTATATTTCAACAGTACAGTATTTCATATAATTATCGTCTAGAATACGCTTTCCCTAGAACCAGAGTTTGTATTCGACTTCCATAGAAATTTAATACATAGAAATTCATATTAATTTAATTCCAACCTGAACCCGACTCTCACAGCTGTTGAATGTAATATTCTTTCTCTTTCCTCCCTTTTTCTAGGGAAAAAAGAGAAAAGAAGGGGCTTTATTTAATTGTATCTCTAATCTTCTTTATTCCTTCCCACGTCAATAACTAGAATGAAAAAAAGGGGAACGTCAACGCATCCGGGAAAAAACGATTAATCTCTATCAATAAACCTGCCAAAGAACCGAACCATAGAGTACTTAGTACCGGTGCCACGGAAAGATATGTTTTTAGATCTCGCATTGAAAAACCTCCTTTTATAGTAATACATACATAAGATAATACATATTGAAATGTACAATCATCCAGTAAATAAGATTTACTTTTTGTTAAATACAGAAAAAACGTCCTTTTCTTCCCCACTATTCCCCAAAAAGACTCGTTTATTTTTCCTAGGGGTTCCAGAAGTATTTTACTATTATTATATGTTAAATGAGACCAAAAAGGCGAAATGGACATAAAAATTCTAGATTTTAATAGAGGCAATAACGATGTGGAAAACAAGACAGGAATTCTCTACAATGACACTGTAGACCAATGGAAGGGATGTAGCGCAGCTTGGTAGCGCGTTTGTTTTGGGTACAAAATGTCACGGGTTCAAATCCTGTCATCCCTACCTATTACTGCTCCTTTGAGCAGTAACGAGGGATTTTTTGAGATCAATTCACGTTGGACATATCATATAGAATCTTTTATTCTTATGATGATACTATATGTGTATGCATACAAGATGTATTGGGGCCAATCCTTTTCTTTACAGTCTTTTCTTTTATGAGAAGAAAGCGCTCTTAGTTCAGTTCGGTAGAACGTGGGTCTCCAAAACCCGATGTCGTAGGTTCAAATCCTACAGAGCGTGATTTGTATCTTCTTCGATGGAATTTGACTGAAACACTAACTGGAACAGCAATCTTTATTTGACCTCCTGGATATTAAAGAAAGGAGGAGGTCAATCAAAAAAAGAGATGTTAATTAATCAAAGGTCTAACTGATCGCCACGCCTGTATTGTAAATAGGCAGTTACAAATAATCCAGCCAAAGTAATAGGAATTAGACCTAACACAATTCCAAATAGAAAAACTTCAATCATTTCAATTTGTTTGAAAGGAGAAAAAAGAGGTAATATCTATACCTAAATATTAATCCGAATTACCATGAATCTCAATGACCAAGAATTGGCAATTAACGGGGTAAAAATACACAGAAGTTCGCGGAAAGATTTTGCGCAATTAATTTCAAATAAGTCGTATCTTGCTCAGACCAATAAATAGAGCTGAGGCTATAGTTAAAGCCGTTAGTAGAAAACCGAAATAACTAGTTATGGTAGGCATCAAGGAGCTAAATGAAATATGGTCTTTTTATACATATGTTTATAAAAAAGCACTTACCTGAGTTTCCTTTTTTGCAAAATAGGAGAAAAACCAATTGAAAGTTTTTGAGTCATCTATCATTATAGACAGCACTAACAAGGATAAAGTCACAACTATATAAAAAAATTGATTCATCGTCTGTAACATCTACCCATACCGCGTTTGCAATCAGCAAATGCATTCTTGGATCATTTTTCAATTCAACTTATAAACGAATAATAAGAACTGGGTAGTGTAATTTCGTTTTAAAATAAAACTAACTCTTTTCCAATCATTATGGAATCAAATTAGAAAATTATTCCTATTTTTATCATTTGTTTTTTTTTATCATTTGTTTTATTGGATCGAATCTATATATTTTAGAGCGAACATTAATCTTATAAAACTTTTACTTTCATTTTAACTAATTAGATTCCGTAATGAGTTCACTCATATAATATCTTAAATATCTTGAATGAATGAGAACAAAAAGTTATCACATGATCACTCAAAAAAATAGGTGTTTTGGTTCAACTATATTCTAAGACTAGTAATTTCTATTTTCTTTTGCTTTAGAAGTTCTATTTTGT